GATTGTAGAGCGGGTACTAATATTGTGGGTTTATGTATTTCAGTTAAAAGACCCGAAGTAGCAAAGCCTTGGGTAAAAATAGTACTTGAGGCAGTTATTGTGGTTAAATAATTTTTTCTTATTTTTAAATAAGGGACTATATGAATAAGGGAGAAACTCCATGAAAGAAAGATTAATGATTCATATAAATCACTTAGTGGGAAATGGCCCGAATAAATCCAACGAGTGATTAATAATCCTGTTAGACATAAAAAAGTAGCTATCATCCCCTTTTCTGACGAATCATATGGGTTTATGATTTCATTGCCCAATAAGGTTATCAAATGAATTGTAATTACAATTGAAACAATCGAAAAGGAAATATGAGTTAATATATGCTCTAAAGTTGAAAATATCATAAAAATGAAAAAAAGGGAGGGAATCCCCTAAATTAATTAAGAAATATAAATCGGGAATTTAATTTATTTTTATTATAGGATCTATTGGATCTATTTTTTTATTATATTATAGAATCTATTGGATCTCTTTTATAAGATGGCATGCCGCCACTCGGACTCGAACCGAGATGCTCTAGCACTGCTTCCTAAGAGCAGCGTGTCTACCGATTTCACCATAGCGGCTTGCTCGAACTCATAATAGCCTATTTATATTCAATCGTCGAGATTGAACAAGTCAATCAAATAAGTTTTTTTAGCAAAGATTAAAATTGATAAAAAAAAATGAGTTCAAAAGTCAATTTAAAGGTTCATTAGTTTCTTAGGGTGTCCGGTTTATTTATCTTAGGGCTTTGACGTAGTTTATCCTAGTCTAAAATCCAACTTTTGCAACTAGAGAATTCTCTCCATAGAATAAAAAAAATGTTTTCATATTTATACTTAATTATTTCTCGTTTATCTGATTTCATAAATTTGAAACAAAAAATAAATTTTCTCAATGAATCCAAAATAGCCATATTTTGGATTACTCCAAATTGACACCTTATTTGTACATAATATCTCAACAGTTAAGTTCTTTTATTGAGTGGGCTGAAAATTGGAGATATATAGGAAATCCATATAGTAATTCCAATAAATTAAGAAGTCAGAAAGTTATAAAAAATAAAAATTTTTTAACATGGAATCAATTAGTTTCAACAATTCATTAATTTTAACGAAAAATATTATATCTGCCCTTCTCGAGAAAGATAAAAATTTTTCATTATTGTAAAGGTCGATGGGGAAAATAAGACTCCCCACCACCACAATGTGAGTGAAAATATACGAAAAATGAATAAAAAATCTTGTATTTTTTTCTTTATTCGTTTTTTTAGAATTGAGAAAACAGAAGAATTATTCTTTTAGACATCTTAGAAGATTAAGATTGAAACCTGGTCTATTTCATATTGATTAGAATAGGGACTACCAATTGTGAATTTTATATTAACAAATTACTGAGCCAATTTTTCAAGTAAAATCCATTCCGATTATTCCAATATTTTAGGACTTATTTGTTTGTCGTACAAAAAAACTTTTTGAATTCCCGGTAGAAAGAGATTTCCCTAATGACAAAGCTTTTAACGCCGCCCAATATCCTTTCCTTTTCCAAATATTTTTACGAATACGCTTTTTTGATATAGAAGTACGTTTTTTTGGAACTGCCATTTAAAAATGAAGAAGTTACTCATTGTTATAGTTGGATGTGAAAGACATCTATTGTTCAAAACGAATTATTATTTCTTATTCATTATCTATTTTTTCTCTAAATAATATTCTCTTCATAAAAAATAAATATAGATAAAGATCTCTGAAAATTGTATCAAAAATTACTCGAAATAAGAAAATTTTGATTCCAGACAATACAATATTCGTAAAACCAAAAATCTTTGGATTGGAACTCTTAGTTCTCGTTCTTTATCTCTCAAATTTCTATCTTTAGAATCCGCTATGTTATATAAATAAAACTTAATAAATAAATAAAGAACCTAAAAGACCTTGATTTTCATCATTCTATACTTTATTTACATGTAATAAAATATCTCAAAGGATTGTAAACTTTTGCCTAATAAAAAACTTGAGTCTTTTTTTAGTCAAACTCGAGGAAAGAATACACCTAAATTCAATTGTGAAATTCGAATGAGACTATTAATAAATCTGTTAAAGGATACGTGGTTTGATAAAAAAATATCTCAGTCATTTTTTATCATTTCCCAATAAAATAAAAAAATCTCATTTTAGATCTATAATATTCTAACGTTTACTAATAAATCGTTTTGATTGAAATGGAAAACAATCAATCCCATAATGAATTAGTTAATGAGTTGAAATAAACAAACTAAAATGAAGAGTTATTATTTCATTAGACCGATGACCTTAGTTAATCCTATAATTCATATTAGCATCAAGTACCCTTTTTTGCGTAATTTTTTATCCTTGCTCTATGAATATAAATTATCGTAATAATAATTTATATTTGCATTTTCCTATTATAAGTATTCGTTTTTTATATGTAACTTGGTCATATC